CCCAAAAAATATAAATTTGTATCAAATTAGAACTAGTAACTAATCCCAACATTGAAGTATTGGAAAAACTCATATAAGCAAAAAATCTCAAATATCCTTGATCATGAGACATATAATTGTCACTATAAATAAGAACCATAATTCCAACAGTAGTAATTAATATTGACATAATAGAAGTAAGTGGATCAACCAAGCAGCCAAATTCTAAAGAAAAATCATTATTGATGGTCCAAGACCATACATATTGATAGACAGAATTCTTATTTATTTGCTGAATAGAAAAATAGGCTGCAAAAACCATAACTATACTTAACAATAAAACACTAGGAAAAGCCCACATACGACGAAGATTTTTTGTTGCCGTTGGAAAAAGTAGAAGTCCTGCTCCAATTAACATAGGAACTGGAAGTGGAATGAAAGGTAGAATCCATAAATATTGATATATATATTCCATAAAAAAAGAAATAAACGAATTTATCTTAATTAATTAATTGTTTCTGATTCACCGGTTCTTAGTTATTTTCTTTTGAAAGGGGTTCGGTTAATAAAAAAATTAAGATATATAAAATAAAACTTAAATAGAATTTTTTAGCCTTAATTATTCTGAATCTTTGTAAACTACTTCAAATATTAAAAATCAAGAGGCTATAATTGGTCATACGTATTTTTGTTTTTATTAATGTTGAACTGTTAATATAAAATTTTTTAGTAAAATTTTATGAAAATCTAAAAAATTTCAATTTTCATTCTAATTATTACGTATTACAATAATTTATTTATATCTATAGAGCAAGGAAAAATAATTAGACCAAACATTATTTGATATGAATCATACATAAAGTCCATAACTTGACCCATAAAAACTAGTTATTGTAATAGGTTATTCAGCATCATTAAGCCATTTGTTTTATAACAAATTTTATTCTCTTCTATTACAACAAAAGCTATTTCTCGGAAATACTAGGATATCTACCATTTTATTTTACGTAAAAAAAGGGCAAATAAAATGCATTTTATAAATTAAAAAATATAAAATTATGTATTTTGTAGACTTTAACAGATTAACTACTAGTCTAATTCGAATTAGAGAATACTAAAATGGTTGTACTCTTTCTTCACGCTTGACTAATTAAATAAATTAATATAATAGAAAATCAAATTCTTTAAGTTTTTAAAATTAAGCGAGATAGGCGATAGGAATAGGGGTTGGGTTATTAAACTTTTTGATTTAGTTTATTACATGTATAAATGTAACACAACGAAAATATAGAGAAAACGTAATGCACAATCTTATCTTTTTTGTTTGTATTGTATTTTTTCATTTTATCGACTTCAATCTATTTGGCATAGTAGATCTTATTGTTCTTAGTAATATTTTAGGCGATTTTTAGACCCCTTTTTATGAAGGTAGTATAATTTAAAGAATAAATAGATAGAGAATAGTAAAGAACAATGGATTTTAAACAATAGATGTCTTTCACATCCAACTGAAGAACCTATTATAATTTTTTAATGGCAGTTCCAAAAAAACGCACCTCTATTTCAAAAAAACGTATTCGTAAAAATATTTGGAAAAGGAAGGGATATCGGGCAGCATTGAAAGCTTTTTCATTAGCGAAATCTCTTTCTACCGGGAGTTCGAAAAGTTTTTTTTGTGTAACAAATAAATAATATTAATCAAACAATATAATAAATAATCTAATTTTTTTTTTTTATTTACTTTAATTTGAAGACATCTTTTTGCTTTCGTTTCTAATATAGATAATAATTCTTTTGTCTACTGAATTCGAAAAATGAATGGTACTTAAAAAAAAGGATATACGCAAGCACAAGATTTCACCTTTCGTTTTAGTATGTTTTATTATTTTCAGGATGGGGATTATAACTTTCCCCATCGACTTGATTCACTAATAAAAATAAATTTATTTTTTAGTTGTATTTTTTTTTTTTATAACGAAGAGAAGAGGTCTTTGAAACTACACTTTTTTATTAAGGTTAAAATGCGTTTTATAATCTTCTAAACCATTATTTTATTTTTCAAAATTATTATTACTATAATAGACTCCTTAACCCAATTAAATTTATAAAAGTCCTTTTTACATTTTTAGGTCATTACATTATATGGCGAATGTACAAATTTTTAGTGATCTATTTTATATCCTATGTTTCGATTGTAAGATCGATAAGATATAATTTAAAATTTATAAAGTATTTTTAAAGTAGGATACAATTTCTATCGAAATTTTCTTTATATGATTGATACACCTATACTAATACCTAACTTAATTGGTTTGTTAAATTTTAACACAAATTCTCTACACAACGAAAATCCCTAACGATTAATACAAAACTAACTATGCAAATATTTCCATAAATATCTTGAGCGGATCACTGAAATTATGTTAAAATTTTCTTTTTTCTTCATCAAAAAAAGAAATTTATTATGTTAGATTAAAAATGCAAACGAGACAGAACATTGTTTTTAGTTCTATCCATGGATTGAAGTAAAAATTATTTAGTTACAACTGTTACATTTGAGGAGAGCAGAAAGTAATAACCTCCGACAAACCACATTGTTAGTTCAAATTTACATTTTAAAATAAAAAATTAACGAAAAATCTCTAATTTTTAAACAAGTTTTATTCATCAATTTGAATGGTTTCCTAAAAAAAATATTGTATTGAAGAAATTCCTTCAATCTCGACGATTGGATAAAAATAAGTTATTATGATTTCGAATAAGCCGCTATGGTGAAATCGGTAGACACGCTGCTCTTAGGAAGCAGTGCTAGAGCATCTCGGTTCGAGTCCGAGTGGCGGCATGGCATCTTCTAAAGGAGTAAGTGCTATAATTAATTCAATTCCCGATTTCAATTCCTATAATTGAGGGACCCTTTTTTAATAATTTTTATGATATTTTCAACTTTAGAGCATATATTAACTCATATATCCTTTTCGATCGTGTCAATTGTAATTACCATTCATTTGATAACTTTATTAGTCGATGAAATAGTAGGCCTATATGATTCGTCAGAAAAGGGGATGATAGCTACTTTTTTCTGTATAACAGGATTATTAGTTACTCGTTGGATGTATTTTGGACATTTACCATTAAGCGATTTATATGAATCATTAATTTTCCTTTCGTGGAGTTTTTCTATTATTCATATGATTCCGTATTTAAAAAAAAAAAAAAACCATTTAAGCGTAATAACCGCGCCAAGTGTTATTTTTACTCAAGGTTTTGCTACTTCTGGTCTTTTAACTGAAATCCACCAGTCCGCAATATTAGTACCCGCTCTCCAATCCCATTGGTTAATGATGCACGTAAGTATGATGGTATTGAGCTATGCAGCTCTTTTGTGTGGATCATTATTATCACTAGCTCTTCTAGTGATTACATTTCGAAAATTCCTACGGATTTTTAGTAAAAGCAATACTTTAATAAATCAGTCATTTTACTTTGGTGAGATTCAATACGTGAACGACAGAAACAATGTCTTACGAAACACTTCTTTTATTTCGTCTCAAAATTATTACAGGTATCAATTGATTCAAAAATTGGATCGGTGGAGTTATCGTATTATTAGTCTAGGGTTTATCCTTTTAACCGTAGGTATTCTTTCGGGAGCAGTGTGGGCTAATGAAGCATGGGGATCATATTGGAATTGGGATCCAAAGGAGACTTGGGCATTTATTACTTGGACCGTATTCGCGATTTATTTACATATTAGAACAAATAAAAATTTTGAAAGTGTAAATTCTGCAATTGTGGCCTCAATGGGATTTCTTATAATTTGGATATGCTATTTTGGGGTTAATCTATTAGGAATAGGGTTGCATAGTTATGGTTCATTTACATTAATATCTAATTGAATTGAATAAAGGACTTGACGAATAGAAACATAGGACGGCATACGTGTATATATACAAAAACTTCATGTAAACCGTCAAGAACCATTTGAATCATTCCATTTCCATTATTTGATTCAAATGGTTCTCACAAATGCCAAATAGATCTAGTTATAATATAATTCCAATTAAGTTATTTATCTTTGAACTTATCGAGAAGAAAAAATACTTATTTTTTATTGTACAATCAACTATTTTTTAAATCGGGAGATTTCAGTTTAATCTTTTCGTTTACTCACAAAAACTATCTATAAAAATAATTGGATATAATAGCCTCGACCTTGTCAATTGATAATGAGAAAACGAAATCGGGATAAACACCAATACCTATTACAGGTAAAAGGATGGAGATCGACACAAATAATTCTCGCGGTCCAGAATCAAAAAAATAAGAGTTTGGGGCATTAAAAAGCTTGTATCCATAGAACATCTGACGTAACATAGATAATAAATAAATAGGAGTTAATATCATTCCAATTGCCATTACAAAAGTAATTAATACTTTTGTCATTAAAAGATATTTTTGGCTAGTAAGTATTCCAAAAAAAACTATCAATTCGGCAACAAAACCGCTCATGCCCGGTAATGCAAGAGAAGCCATTGATACGATACTGAAAGTCGTGAATATTTTTGGAATTGCGATAGCCATTCCGCCCATTGCGTCGAGATAAACAAGACGTATTCTATCATAACTCGTTCCGGCCAAGAAAAAAAGCGCTGCGCCAATAAATCCGTGAGAGATTATTTGTAAAATGGCTCCATTGAGTCCCGTATCGCTTATAGAACCAATTCCTATAATTATGAAACCCATATGAGATACAGAAGAGTATGCTATTCTTTTTTTTAAATTACGCTGACCAGGAGATGTTAAAGCTGCATAGATTATTTGAATTGTGCCTACTATTATCAACCAGGGAGAAAATATAGAATGGGCGTGGGGTAATAATTCCATATTGATCCGAATCAATCCATATGCTCCCATTTTTAATAAGATTCCGGCTAAAAGCATACAAGTACTGTAATGCGCCTCTCCATGGGTGTCTGGTAACCATGTATGTAAGGGTATGATCGGTAATTTGACAGCAAAAGCAATAAGAAAGCCAATATAGAATATTATTTCCAGTGCTACGGGATACGATTGATTAGCTGATGTTTCAAAATTTAATGTTGGTTCATTGGAACCATATAAACCAATACTCAAAACTCCCATTAATAAAAAAACGGAACTTCCTGCAGTGTACAAAATAAATTTTGTAGCTGAATACAAACGTTTCTTTCCCCCCCACATGGATATAAGTAGATAAACTGGAATTAATTCTAACTCCCACATGATGAAAAAAAGTAAAAGGTCTCGAGAAGAAAAAAGTCCTATTTGACCACTATACATTGCTAACATCAGGAAATGGAATAGTCGGGAATCCCGAGTAACCGGCCGAGCCGCTAAAGTTGCTAAAGTTGTAATAAATCCTGTCAGTAAAATAGGTCCTATAGAAATTCCATCTATTCCCAATCTCCAGTAAAAATCAAAAAAATTGATCCATTTATAATCCTCTGTCAATTGCATTAATGGATCATCCAATTTGAAACGATAACCGAATGCATAGGTTGTTATAAGGAGTTCCACTATGCATATACCTATTGTATACCACCGAATTACCTTATTTCCTCTATGAGGGAGAAAGAAAATTAAGGAACCCGCGGATATTGGCAAAACTACAGCTAGCGTTAACCAGGGAAAATAATTCATGGTAAAAACAAGATAAACTTGGACCAGAAAAACCCGTACTCAAAATAAATATTTTTTGAGCGCGGGTTTTTGTCGGTAAAGGTAAAAAAATCAAATGTATTCAAGTAGGGTTTTCTGGAACGTATTAATAAGCTAGACCCATACTTCGAGTTGTTTCATGCCATAAATAAACTCGAACACTCAAGAAATCCGTTGGACAGGCAGATTCACATCTCTTACAACCGACACAGTCCTCTGTTCTTGGAGCAGAAGCAATTTGCTTAGCTTTACATCCGTCCCAAGGTATCATTTCTAATACATCCGTTGGGCAGGCTCGGACACATTGAGTACATCCTATACACGTATCATAAATCTTTACTGAATGCGACATTGGATCTATAAATTTTTGAATGTCAGAAATTTTCGATCTAGTAAACTTGGAAATGAATCATATATTTAAACACCAGATGAATCAATAATTTATCAGAATTTTTATAATCAATCTACTTCTTGATCGACTCATGCGATAGAACCAAGATACTTTGATTTTCGAAAATATGTATTATACATAATTATGGTCATGGTAATTCGAATTTAGGAATATTAGAATTTATATGATTAAGACTATTTATTCAACAAATTCGATTGATTGATACGAGTTGATTTTCTGTTACGATAAATTGACGAAACAATAGCCAGGCCAATAGCTGCTTCAGCGGCTGCAATAGCTATAACAAAAATGGAGAAAATATTTCCTTTTAATTGGCGACTATCAAAAAAATCAGAAAATGTTACGAAATTTATATTAACTGCATTCAGTATAAGTTCAAGACACATAAGGGCTCTAACCATATTTCGGCTCGTGATCAATCCATAGATGCCGATAGAAAATAAGTAGGCACTCAAAACAAGTACATGTTCGAGCATCATTGACCAACTCCTTCGCAATTTTGATTCATTTAAAAATGAACTGAACAACAATTCAACAGATTCAATTGACTAGAATAAAAAAAGTACGGAACAAGGGAATATATTCTATTGATATATAGAATAGCTTTAATAAAATAATTTCTATTTTAGCCATAACCAATCTTTAATTGAAGGGAAATAAATGTAATAAAACAGAACAGAGTTTAATTTGGATTGCTATTACTAATTCTATAGATTTTTTACTGTCGAGCCACGGCAATTGCACCTATCAAAGCCGCTAAAAGAATTATTGAAACGAATTCGAATGGAAGAAAAAAATCTGTTGATAAATGAATTCCAATTTGTTGACTATTACTTATCAAATCTTGCTCTACAATCTGATTTGATCTTGTAGTCCAAATAATCCCGTACCATGACGTATCTGTAATAGTAATCATGAGTAAAACAAAAATACTTGTACAAACTGGCAAAGTAACCCCATCCCCAACGGTCCAAAGATTCAAATCTTTGTAATAATCCGAACCATTCATGAACATCACGGCAAATACGATTAAAACATTTATAGCTCCCACGTAAATAAGTAGTTGTGCAGCAGCTACAAAATAGGAGTTTAATAGAATATAGAATAGGGATATACAAACAAGAACTAGTCCCAATGAAAAGGCAGAATAAATGAGGTTGGTAAATAATACCACTCCCATACCTCCTAGTATAAGAACCGATCCCAAAAAGACTAAAAGAAAATCGTGTATTGGTCCGGGCAAATCCATTATATGTAAAATAAGAGATAAATAAATCGAAATATTTTTCATGACCTTATTGAGACCCGACCAGGAAAAATTTTTTATGATTTTTGAGCAATTCCTAATTAAATCCGAAGGGATATTAATAAATGTAAGTACACTTATTGGACTAACTTCATTCTTTATCTGAAAAAGTAGTTCTAATTCGAAACTATCTATTTTATATTTTTGAAAAATGAAAAATATATTAATTAATATATTTTTCAATCCAAATTAAGATGTGATTCTTACCAAGCAATCCATAGTTGGTATTTGTAGTTATTGACCAAACAAAACGAAAGAAACCTTATTCCTTTAGATTAGATCAAAACTAAATCTTAGTATTAGTAAAGTAATTATAAATTATTCTTTAATCAAGAGATTTACTTATTTTTTATTTGAGGCGAATTGGAAATTGTTCGAATTGTATAATCATCAATTACTGACATTGGTACACGACCCAAAGCAATTTGATTATAATTCAATTCATGACGATCATAAGTAGAAAGTTCATATTCTTCAGTCATTGATAAACAATTTGTTGGACAATACTCAACGCAATTACCACAAAATATGCAGACTCCGAAATCAATACTGTAATTAAGCAACCGTTTCTTACGAATGTCAGTTTCCAATTTCCAATCAACAACGGGTAGATCTATAGGACATACACGAACACATACTTCACAAGCAATACATTTATCAAATTCAAAATGGATTCGACCGCGGAAACGCTCCGCGGCGATTAATTTTTCATAAGGATATTGAATAGTTACGGGTAAACGATTTGCGTGGGATAAAGTAATCATGAAACTTTGACCAATGTACCTTGCAGCTCGTACTGTTTGTTGACCATAATTCATGAACCCAGTTACCATAGAGAACATATCGTTAATATATATGAATAATTTTAGGTTTGTTTATTTCTCTTGTTTGAAACAAGTTGTGAATAGAGTATAGAATGTTCCTTTACAGCGAAAAGAGTTGGGAAGAAGTTGTTAATAATAGATTACCTAGAGAAATAGGTAAAAGAAATTTCCATCCAAGATTCAATAGCTGGTCCATTCTTAGCCTCGGTAAAGTCCATCTTGTTGTGATAGGAATGAACAAAAACAAATAAGTTTTAGCTAATGTAATAAAGATACCAATTGTCGCTCCAAAAACGCCACATGTTTTATTTAGTTCAAAAAGTTCAGAAATATATATGTCCGGAATAGAGATATTCCAACCTCCCAAGTAAAGAACTGTGACAAATAATGACGAAACTAATAGGTTTAGATAGGAAGCAACATAAAATAAACCAAATTTTATACCCGAGTATTCGGTTTGATAACCTGCTACTAATTCTTCTTCTGCTTCTGGTAAATCAAAAGGCAATCTCTCACATTCTGCTAGGGACGAAATGATAAAAATGATAAACCCTATAGGCTGACGCCACAAATTCCAGCCCCAAAAACCATATTTGGATTGCGCTTCAACTATATCAACTGTACTTAAACTGTTAGATAATTATAGTCGGTGATACCATCACTGTTACCATCGCTATTACAGAACCGTACATGAGATTTTCACCTCATACGGCTCCTTGAAAGCCGGAAATAAATCTAAGGACCGCATCAGTATTATTTTATCTTAATATCTTTGTAGGATGGATTAAGGTCAAAATCTATCGAACGGTCCAAAATTAGACCAATTTAATTCTGCCTGTTATAATTATTTAAATTAATAATTTAAATAATTAATAATAAATAAAAAGTACTTCTGAATTGATCTCATCCTTTCTTTAATAATTTGAATTCTTCTTTGTTCAGTAATAACTTAACTGTTCAATAAAATACTTATTGTAGAAATATCAATAACCCGTTGGTTTCACTTACGAAAAATAATTCGATATTAATTCATCAATTATGACACAAATTTTATATCTATTAATATGTATATGGGAAAGAATAAAAGAAAAAAAGAATAAAAAAGATATTTTTTTTATTCTTTTAGTGTAATTGGATTTCTTTCTCTTTTTTTTCATTCCTATTCTTCTTTCTATTTCTGAGAAAAAGAGGGTTACAAAATAAAAAGAAAGTAAAGGATTATTTCGTTTCCAATAGTTATTTATTTAATCGGTGGATAGGAGCATACTCTGGATTGGAATCGTGTCGTGGGGAGTACTGCTTGATCATTTCTACCAACTTAAAGCCCCAATTAGTATTCTTTGTATATTATGTAAAAATGTCCTTTTGGAAAATTTACATAATCTCGGTTACTAATCCTTTATATATTTTGGTGTTTCTAACCATCCACTCGTTTTTGCTCAACCCCCCCTATGGTAATACATACAAATGATAGTGAAAACTTAATATGGTTGATCTTTTGAGCCCGCTTCAAGTCAGGATGACTAATCAACCAATCTTGGGGGAACCGGTCTCTTCTGCTGATTTTTATTTCCGCTTAACTCTTTAACTCTTATACATAGAAAATGAGACTTAATCTTTTTACTGCGAATTTATAGATAAGCTGTTTTCTTTCACTCATATAACTATTTGATTTAGTTCATCAATCCAAATAATGAATAAAAAAATGAAGATATCTACTCAATTCATTCCAACCCTTTCCTTGAAAGGAGGAAATAGAGAAAAGCCCTTTCCTTTAAAGGAGGGAATATAGAAAAGTGTATGTCCATGTATCAACGAATCGCACGTAGAGATATTGATAACACACATAAAGTTAATGGTATTTCATAACTAATCGATTGAGCAGCAGCTCGTAGACCACCTAAAAAAGAATATTTATTATTTGACCCGTATCCTGACATAAGAAGTCCAATTGGAGCAATACTGGAAATGGCAATCCATAAAAAAACACCGATATTGAGATCTGCTAAAACAAGGTGATAGCCAAAAGGAACTACTGAATAGCTTACTAAAATTGATATGACTGCTATGGACGGCCCGATGCTGAATAAACGATTATCACCCCTAGATGGAATAATATTTTCTTTGAAAAGTAGTTTTGCCCCATCGGCTAGAGCTTGAAGAACTCCCAAAGGGCCAGCGTATTCAGGGCCAATGCGTTGTTGTATCCCTGCGGATATTTCTCTTTCTAACCATACAATTACCAGTACGCCTATTGTGATTCCCAATACAAGAATCAAAATAGGAATAAGCACCCATATAATTCCATAAACCTCTTTTAAAAATTCTAATCTAGAAAAAGAATCAATATCTTGTACTTCTGGTGTATGAATTATCATTTCAACGATCAACTTCTCCCATAATGATATCTATACTACCTAGTATCGTCATAATATCAGCCAATTTCATTCTTTTAACTAACTGAGGAAGAATTTGCAAATTGATAAAACCCGGAGGGCGAATTTTCCATCTCCAAGGAAAACCACTCTGATCCCCTATCAGAAAAATTCCCAACTCTCCCTTTGGGGCTTCGACTCTCACATAAAGTTCTTGTTTTGGCAATTCAAATGTAGGAGAAGGTTTTTTACTAATAAATCGATATTCAAAATCATTCCATTCCGGATTCCTTTCTGTATCAAAGTATCGTATTTCTAAATTCTCATAGGGTCCCCCTGGAATTCCTTCCAGGGCCTGTTGAATAATTTTTATGGATTCTATCATTTCACCAATTCGGACTAGATAACGAGCCAACGAATCTCCTTCTTTTTGCCACTGTACTTCCCAATCAAATTCGTCGTAACACTCATAATGATCAACTTTACGAAGATCCCACTGGATTCCGGAAGCTCGCAGCATTGGTCCCGATAAACCCCAATTTATTACCTCCTCTCTACCAATAATGCCTACACCCTCGACGCGTTCTAAAAAAATAGGATTTCGTGTAATAAGTTTTTGATATTCAGCAACTCTTGTTAAAAAATAATCGCAGAAATCCAAACATTTATCTATCCAGCCATGAGGTAGATCGGCCGCTACTCCTCCGATACGAAAATAATTATGCATCATTCTCATACCAGTGGCAGCTTCGAATAGATCATATACTAATTCTCTTTCTCTAAAAATATAGAAAAAGGGAGTTTGTGCACCAATATCCGCCATAAAAGGACCGAGCCATAATAGATGAGAAGCTATACGACTCAATTCCAACATAATTATTCTGATATAGCTGGCTCTTTTAGGTACTTGAATATTTCCCAACCGTTCCGGTCCGTTTACAGTTATTGCTTCTGTGAACATAGTAGCTAAATAATCCCAACGTGTTACATAAGGCAAATATTGTATAATTGTTCGGTTTTCTGCAATTTTTTCCATCCCTCGGTGTAAATAACCCAATATTGGTTCACAGTCAATAACATCTTCACCATCTAGAGTAATGATGAGTCGAAGAACACCATGCATTGATGGGTGGTGTGGGCCCATATTGACTATCATGAGGTCTTTTCTTGTAGCTGGTATATTCATAGGTTTTTCCTCGATTCATTATTTTATGGATTGCTGAAAACGAAAAAAAGTTCATTAAAATTCAAGATTTCATAAATCAAATAATTAAAAATACCTGTTAAAATTAACGAGTTTTTGATTCGCGAATATCCAACTGATTAATTAATTCTTTATAACATATTATATTTTTCTTTGACAAATAAGACAGCAGTCGCTGACGTTTTCCCAGAATTTTACGTAAACCTCTCTGAGATAAATAGTCTTTTTTGTGTAATTGTAAATGTGAAGTAAGTCTTCGTATCCTATTTGTGAAACGAACTATTTGAAATTCAACAGACCCTCTGTTTTCCTCTTTTTCTTCTTGTGAAATAACTGAGATGAATGAATTTTTTACCATAAAATGAAATCTTCTCTACCCCCTCTTTATTATTTTAAGATATTTTTATTGATAGATATCTTTATTGATCAGTAATAATAATGCCCCTCATTTTTATTTTGTATATACAACAATCTTAATTTTTTTATTAATAAAATTTAATCAATTTGATTTAAATTTTTTAATTCGATTTGAAAAGGTATACAAAAGCATGGTTGTTTTTCTGCACTCACAAAAGATTAGACCTAAAATAAGAATATTTTGTCGATTCATTTTTAGATATAATTGAGATGTCATTAAATTAGTATCATGTATCAGAATGAAATGTAAGACAATGCATATGTGCCTCTCTTTGTCCTCATAGACCGGATATGGTATGGGAAATATAGTAAAAATTTACTATTAATGAATTTTCAATCGCGGATACATATGTATTCTTACCATACTGAAACGACTGCCATTATTGGTATTAAACCAATAACGATTCATACAAGCTAAATCTTCTACTCGATAATTGGGCCAAAGAAATAACTTCAATTTAATAAGTCGTTTTTTATATTTTTTGCTTTTTTTATCCAAAACTTGAATGTTTACCTTATTCCCATTACAAATTGCTGCATTTCTATGTCTATTCTTAGAATTGAAACAAATTAGAATTCTCAATTCTCTACGACGTCGAGGTGATAAAATATTTTCAGGAACAAACAAATCATAGTGATTTTTATCTCTATTTCCAGTCATCTTTTGATATTTTCTAATGACTTCATCATAATTCTTATCAACAGGTTTTTTTTCTCGGTATCTTTGATTAATTGGGTGTTTACTTTTATGAACTAATGAAATACCGATAGTTTGATACATAATAAATTTTCCATCATTTTTTATAGATATACGAATTGGTTCAATAATCAAAATTCCCCTTTTAATCAATTCTGTAAGAGTTAAATCTTTCTGAATCATCAGAATATCCAGACTCATTTCGCCCCTTTGAATAGAGGATATAGTAATTTCTCTTGGATTTATCAGTCTAAGCAGAAGACAATATACTTTGATGTTATTAATTATTTTTTTATTTAAAGAATCATCCCACCTCAATTGAAAATGCAAATACCTTTTTAGAAAGAAATCAAACTCCGCTTTTGTATTGATCTTGTATTGCTTTTTATTTCTATATTTTTTCATATCCGATCCTGTATAATCCTCTTCAACATCTTTTTCTTGGTTTGAAAGAGCTGAGTTAAGATCCACTCGGCCCGTGGATTCTTTTTCCCCTCGATTTCGGTTTTCTAATTCAAGAGATTTTTTTTCATTCGATGATATAAAAGGATCTCCTTTTTTATTTACAGCGATTCTTTTGTTTTCACTCGCATTTTCATTTATATTAGAATTAAAAAGCAGTAATTTAATTGGTATAACCCACGGTTTAATTTTATACGTATTATAAAGTATCAAAAATTCTGGGAAGAACCAAAGTTCCAGATTTGATATGGGACGACTTAGTATTTCTTCATTCATTCCCATCCAATCAAAAACCCTTTTTTCATTGGATAGGTTGATTTCTTGATCTTGCTGAATCGTGACATAAAAAAGCCCTTTCTTATTGATTTTATTAATTATTTGATACTTATTAACCCTGCTCTTACTATATTTATTACTCTTAGTGGCAGTATCAGTATCAATATCGATCCAGGTTTCAATATCGACCTTCTTTTTAAGACAAAAGTTGAGAATTCTCCAATCAAAATATTTTCTATCCGGATTTTTCTCCATATCTATAATATCATCTTCTACTAAATAATTATTGATAGGGATAATAGGAATACCTTCCAGCATATTAAATGATTTGTCTTTATGTGTGTTGTAATTATAAAAAATATTTTTGTTATTTTTTACTTGTAATGGTGATCCATAAATAGATGAGTCCTTCTTATCGTCATAATTAATATATTTATATGCTAAAAGATCATATCTATATTGTTTTTGAAAATTATCCCTTTGATTCAATAATGAATCTCTTTCCATTTTTTTTTCGTAATGAATTAATTGATCTTTTTCATATAAATTATATAAATCTTTATTTTGAGCTATACGGTGTTGATTCAATATATTTCGCCACTTTTGTGGTACTAACCTAGACCATTTAATCTGAGATACATCATATTGATAATGACGCCTTAACCAATTTGTCCATTGATTCATTCCAGAATTTAAAAGATTTTTATATTGAACTTCGGAATGAAATAGTTCTTGTGTTACAAAAAAAAAATCCTTTATTTCCTTCTTAAGAAAAAAAGATGTTCCGTTATATTGAAATACAGATTTTAACTTATATAAGTTAATAAGTTGACTTTGTGATATTTTATAAAATACATATGCTTGTGAAAAGTAAGATAAGTCACAAAAAGTATTTGAATTCTTGTTACTAATATTAGTATTATAAAGTGACTTTTTTATAGTTGAAATAAATTGACTTTGATTTGTTTTATCAATTCTTTCTTGATTTGCTTCATTATTGTTAATGTATTTATTAATAATTTTTTTTGTTGATTCAAGAAAAAGTTGTGTATTGATGATAGGAATATTAATCATAGATATAAACATATTTACGTATATCCTTTCAATGAAAAATTTTATAAAATAATGTGATTTACGGATTAATCTAACATTTATTCTTTTTAATATCTGCCAAATATTTTTTTGTGATTCTAATCTTTTATCATCATAACTTATTTTGTTAGAACTCAAATTTATATCTGGAGTTATAAATCCCTTTTTCTTGGCTTTTGTAATTTTTTCTATTTGATTTAGGATTGTGTTTGTTCTATCAGTCAGATCTTGCAGTTTTTTTTCTGTTAATGAATAATTT